AATAAAAAAAAAAAGATTATTTTTTTCCTTAATTTTACAAAAAGCAACTTTGGGATTGCTGAAACACAGACAAACCAAATAATCTTAATAATAAATATATATATAAAGCAACGGAACCATCATAGTATTTTTGAATTCCTACGAAAGGAAGGGTGGTAATTTGATCATTTACCGATCTGGGTCTGATAGATCCTATTTTTTTCGTTGATGGAAGGTAAAGGTCAATTTTATTATAGAGCCGTATGCAATGCATAAAAGATGCCCGTACGGTTGTGGTTGTTCAATTCTATCTTTTTTTTTTTTTTTTTTATTCTTTATCTTTCTTTTCTATTCATCATGCAAAATAGAGGAACCCCTCTTTTGTTATACCATCAGGGTAATGATTCATCAACCTGCTAGTTCTTTTTATGAGGCACAAACGGGAGAATTTATCCTGGAAGCGGAAGAGCTGCTAAAACTGCGTGAAACCCTCACAAGGGTTTATGTACAAAGAACGGACAAACCCTTATGGGTTGTCTCGGAAGACATGGAAAGAGATGTTTTTATGTCAGCAACAGAAGCCCAAGCTTATGGAATTGTTGATGTTGTAGCGGTGGTTGAGTGAAAAGCCCGGATTTTTTCGCGCAAATTCTCGATTTCCTATTTTATATTTTTGCTGAATTTACTAGAAAATTAAATAGAAGTAATTAAAAATCATCAGGTTAGGATCGATCTAAACCAGCCCATTATTTATATGATATGATATGATTCAACATGCCAACTATTAAACAACTTATTAGAAATACAAGACAGCCAATCAGAAATGTCACAAAATCCCCCGCGCTTCGGGGATGCCCTCAGCGTCGAGGAACATGTACTAGGGTGTATGTGCGACTCGTTCAGATCATGAGCTGGGATAAAAGAAAGAAAACCTTTTCTAGTATCAATGATCAGTACCGGGGAATAGGATAGAATAGAAAAAGAAGTCCGTTCAATTAAGTATAAAAAAAATCTATCCATTCTATTGTGTATGAAATTTATGGTTTCCATTGGTGCAAATCCAATCACCTCAATTTAAGATAAGAAGCAATTCTCCATTGGTAGCAAATGGTTATACATTAAGCGGAGAAAATCCTACTTAAAAATAAAAACATAAAGCTTAGGCCCCTCTTGCAAGAACGGACTAACAGGGTTAGCTACCCAGCCAACTTTCATAATTAAATACCGTTACTGTGTAAGTAGATCTAATCGTGAAAGACCTATTACTGGATAATTCATGGGTAGAGCCAAAGAATGTGAACTATACAAGTTACCAATAACATTGATTAAATGAAGTAAAGGCTCCGGTGTATAGAGAAAACCTCACCGTTTAAGAAGTAACCATATAAACGAAGGAAGCCACTATTTCTTTATCCATTTATATTTTTTATTTATTATATTTTGATACCTAGTAAAATGAAATTTCTTATTTCGAAGTGAAATGTCTAGAAAAAATAAAAATAGCGGTCGGGAAGGTTATAGTAGCCAAAGTCATTGGAATTTTTAGTTTATACATTGGAAAAAAGCTTTGTTATTAATAGACTAGGAAAGGTAAAAAGAATAACTGAAAGAAAGGAAATCTATTAGTTATTCGTCAAAGTTTCATTTATTCAATGACCAGAATTAGACGGGGAAATATAGCTCGGAGACGTAGAACAAAAATTCGTTTATTTGCATCAAGCTTTCGAGGGGCTCATTCAAGACTTACTCGAACAATTACTCAACAGAAAATAAGAGCTTTGGTTTCGTCGCATCGGGATAGGGATAAGCAAAAGATAAATTTTCGCCGTTTGTGGATCACTCGAATAAACGCAGTAATTCGTGAAATAGGGGTATCCTATAGTTATAGTAGATTAATACACGACCTATATAAGAAACAGGTGCTTCTTAATCGTAAAATACTTGCACAAATAGCTATATCAAATAAAAATTGTCTTTATATGATTTCCAATGAGATCATAAAAGAAGTACATTGGAAAGAATCCACCGGAATAATTTAAACGGAGTTCCCCGGAGAATGAACTCCGGGAAGGTAAAGTCAAAATAAATATGATAAAAAAATAGTAAAACTGAATGAACACACTCAAAAAAATCTTTATTCTTGCCCGATTCTTTTTTTTTTTCTTACGACACGATAATTAAATCCATATTTTTCGAACAAAACATCAATCTGCGTTTGAGTTAGGATTTTACTTTTTTTTAGTCAAGTGAAGAAAGAGTAAGCCTATTTATTTCTGGCTCGAAGACCCGCAGTTCTGGTGGTCGACTCGGTTCTTTCAAACTGTTTCTCATTATTAAGAAAAGGTAACAAAGATAAAATACGAGCTTGTTTTATAGCAATAGTAATTAATCGTTGTTGTTTCAAGGTCAATCTATTCACCCGTCTAGATAATATTTTTCCTTGTTCGCTAATAAATCGACTAATTAAACTCATGTTTCTATAATCAATTCGATCCCCCGATTGAATCGGGGGCAAACGCCTACGAAAAGATCGCTTGGATTTAAGAAAAGGCCGCTTGGATTTATCCATGGTTTGTTTAGTTTATTCCTTATCCCGAAAATCCTATTTCGGTCGGATCTAAAATGAATTAGAATAAATAGGATTTGGTTTGTTTATATTTAATTATGTTATATATAGAATATTTAACTATGTTCTATATAGAAATGTCATTTTTACCCTTCCTTGGAAGGGTGACATACAAGTGCTCGATTCGATCTATTTCTTTATCTCCCCATGAATCATATGTTTGTAACAAAATGGACAGAATTTTCTCAATTCCAATCGATTAGGCGTGTTGTGACGATTCTTTTCAGTAATATATCTGGAAATACCCGTTGATACCTTATTAACACCATTTCGAACACAACCGGTACATTCCAAAATAACCGTTATTCGGACATCTTTTCCCTTGGCCATGAACCCCCTTTGGATTTTTGATTTACTCAACTCTTCTATTTTCGATCCGAAACGAAGAAGAAGGAAGGAAGGATAAATATAAATTATTAACTTGAAATCCAATTATGAAAACTTTCGCTGCAATCAATATACTAAAAAAATTTCTAAACTTTATTTCAAATTCAAATCACAGTATTTCATTTACATTTAAGTACCTTGTATAAGAGTCTTGTCCTAGATCTAGGCCCCACCCTGTTTATTCTACCTCCGTCCCTAGTTAATTTTTGAATTGAATAATTTATTTAATTCAAACTTGAACCCAAGTCTCGAAGCTGTTGAATACACCTTTTCTTTTTTTCTCTTTCCTCCCTCTTATTCTAAAAGGAAAAAGGGAAAAAAGAGAAAAAGGGAGCAAGGGATTAGTCACAAATATTTAATAGTATCTCGAATCTCCGTTATTTGGTACCGTATCAATAACTAGAATCAAAAAAAGGGGAATGTCAATGCATCTGGGAAAAAACGATTAATCTCTATCAATAGACCTGCTAAAGACCCGAACCATAGAGTACTTAATACCGGTGCCACGGAAAGATATGTTTTTAGATCTCGCATTGAAAAATCTCCTTCCTTCTTTTATTGTAATATAAAATGGTAATACATAAATGATCAGATGCATATGCAGTTAAGAACCTTGTACACGGAATCCCTAATTCAAATTGAAATGTACAACTATCCAGTAAATAAAAATTTTTCTTAAAACATAAAAAAACGCTCCTCTCTTCCCGAACATTCCCGAAAACTACTCATTTATTTTTACTATTTTTACGACAGGTTCCGTTCCGTATTTCATACGTATATAAGACTTTTCTTTTACTATTATTATATGTTAAATGGGACCAAAAAGACGAAATGCCCATATAAATTGTATATATCAATGGAGGAAATAACGATGTGGAAAACAAAACAGGAATTCTATACAATGACACTGTAGACCAATTGGAGGGATGTAGCGCAGCTTGGTAGCGCGTTTGTTTTGGGTACAAAATGTCACAGGTTCAAATCCTGTCATCCCTACCTATTACTTCTTCGTTGAGCAGTAACGAGGGATTAATTAAGATCGATTCCAATATCCAATAATATATATATAATATATATATAATTAAACTGGGGTTAAAAAAGTGTCTTTACAGTCTTCTCTTTTCTGATAAGAAAGCGCTCTTAGTTCAGTTCGGTAGAACGCGGGTCTCCAAAACCCGATGTCGTAGGTTCAAATCCTACAGAGCGTGATTTCATCCTTATTTTTCTTAGATCAAATTAGACTGAAAGAGCTTCACTAACTTGAACCGCAATCTGAATTTGACCTCCTTTGTATTAAAGAAAGTAGGAGGTCAATCAAAAAAAGCGATAGTAATTAATCAAAGGTCCGATTGATCACCACGCCTATATTGTAAATATGCAGTTACGAATAATCCAGCCAAAGTAACAGGAATTAGACCTAACACGATTCCAAATAGAAAAACTTCAATCATTGCAATTTATTTGAAAGGAGAAAAAGGAGGTAATATCTATACCTAAATATTAATCTGAATTACCATGAATCTCAATGACCAAGAATTTGCAATTTATACAGAATCCTATCGAAAGATTTATTTTTATGAATTGTGCATTTCAAATACTAATTTCAGATAAGTCGTATCTTGCTCAGACCAATAAATAGAGCCGAGGTTACCGTTAAAGCCGCTAGTAGAAAACCAAAATAACTAGTTATAGTAGGCATGAAGGAGCTAAATGAAATATGTTCTTTTTGTACATATATGTTTCTAAAAAAGCACTTACCTAAGTTTCCTTTTTCAAAGAATAGGGGATATTCAATTGATTAATCTATCATTATAGACGGTACTAACAAAGATAAAGTGACAGGCGTATAAAAACAAATTGATTCATCATTTACCACATCTACCCATCCCGCGATTCCAATCAACCGATTCATTGAGCAACTCTTGGGGGAAAACTTATATAAACTAATAAAAAGAATTGGGCCGTGTAACTTCACTCAAAAATTAAACCTTTTTAATTTTTAAAATTA